CATTTTCTTTTATGGGTCATATTCCGGATTGGGCTCATCCCTGTAGTAATAGGATGAACTGAGTTGTAGACCCGAAAGCATAAGAATGCAGTGGCCCCCCCCCTTTTTTTTTTCTCAATCTGATTCGAGGGGGCCCGCCGAGTTCTTAATAAACATAATACTTTAGTCGTATAAATCAAAAAAAAGGGGGGGACTACCCCTTTTCTGATATTCAATCAAAAAAATTCCATTCAGTAAAGCTAAACAAATTTTCCTTTCTAAAGTATAAAGCAAAGTTATTATGAACCTGAAAAAAAAAAATATATGAACTAAGAATTCAAATCTTTGATGAGTGGGATCAAGAATCATTATTATTTCGACACAAGAAAGAGGTGTAGAAAATTTCTTTTCTTGTGCCGAAGACTAGGAAAACGATTAGAAATAATACCTCCTAGAATTCTTTGTTTTCCTTATTTCGCCTTTACTTTTCCGCTTCCTTATCTTATGCTTAGTATCTAGTTGAATTTGATTCTATTAGAATAGAAAAGCTATTTATAAATTCTATGACAATTAAGTCTGACAATAGGGATACAATCACACCGCTCTAGTTTAGATTAAAAAAAAAAGAAAACAACTAAAAGGGATAAAATCAACTAGTCTTTTTATCAATTACCAATATACATACTATGACTAGAAATGTAGTACAAGGAATTTCTAAAAAAAATCTGATATAATCTAATAGAATCTGGTATTATATAAATAGAAACAAAAACAATTTTAACAATTTTTTTTTTGATGATCAAAAAATTCTTCTTAGAATTTTGTTTTTTTTTAATAACTTGAATTTGATAAATCGGCATATCTAGAAATTCATTTCGGACAATTGAACCTTTTCAAACTGTTTCTTTTTAAGAATCAAAAAGATTTGTGCCAAAATAACAGATGCAAAAAAGAACAAAAGTCCTTGAACACGTAATGGGTCTTGAAGTACTATTTCTGCATCTCCCTGACCAAATCCGCCCACATTAGGATTACTCGTTAATGGTTGATCACGTTTGACGGATTCACCCTCTGAAACAAGAAGTTCTGGTCCTGGAGGAATAATATCAACCACTTGACGCCCCTCGGGCGCATCTGTTATGGTTATTTCGTACCCCCCCTTTTCTTTTCGTATAATTCTGCTTACGACACCTGCCGCTGTAGCATTATAAACCGTATTGTTACTCTTGCTCCCGTCGGGATAAATCTGGCCCCTTCCTCTGTTTCCACCTACATATATGGGATATTTTAAGAAGTGAACATCTTTTTTAGTAGCGGGGTCCGGAGAAAGAATAGGAAAGGTTATTTCGCTATATTTCTGACCGGGAACAGGCCCTATCACAAGAATATTTTTTTTAGTGGGGCGATAACTCTGAAAAGATAGATTACCCATCTTTTCTTTCATCTCTGGCGAAATACGTTCGGGGGGGGCTAATTCAAATCCATCGGGTAAAATAAGAACAGCCCCCACATTCAAAGCTCCCCTTTTACCATTAGCAAGAACTTGTTTCAGTTGCATATCATAAGGAATTCGAACAACTGCTTCAAATACAGTATCCGGAAGTACCGCTTGTGGAACTTCAATTTCTACGGGCTTATTAGCTAAATGACAATTGGCGCATACAATACGGCCGGTTGCTTCGCGTGGATTTTCATAACCCTGCTGTGCAAAAATGGGATATGCGTTTGAAATGGATTCCGGAGTTATTATATATATCATGAGTGATACGGAAATGGAACGAATAATCTCTTTCTTTAGCCAAGAAAAGGTCTTTCTAGTTTGCATGGTCCAATCGTTGATCCAAAAAATTTCTACAATAAAATTAGGTAGGGCACTAGGCGAGTTCCCTATCCACGATGCTGTTATTTACTGAACAATTTTTACAAATTCTAAAATATGAGAAGAATCCGAAACTCTTAGATGGAAAATAATTGTATAAAAAAATACGATTTTGAACTGTACAAAATAAGAAACATTTTAATTGGATTGATGGATCATCTTTCAGTCATTCATTGAATGATAAATCACTACGAGTGACGGAGATAGACGATTTAAATAACGGAAAATCCAATATTTAAAAATTGTATCGAGAATAACCGGAAAGGTGGAAACAAGTCCCGATATAATTTGATCGTTATGAGCAAATCCAAAATCTTTGTAGACGGAGCCAATCATTAGTTCCCAACCGTGGGGTGAATGGAATCCTATACATAAATCAGTTACCAAAAGAATAGAAAAAGCTTTTATTGTGTCACTTAAATTATATAGGAATTCTTGAACCCAAGAATTAAGAATAAGAAGTTCTTCATTACCTAGAATAGAATAACCACTTAGAATAAGGAAAGAGATTATATTTGTCGAGAAGCGAAAAATCGTATGGATACGATCCTCATTGTGTATCTTGATCAATTGTATCGTTTCTTTGTGGATTATGCTATGAAACTTTTGTAGATGTGTTTCCGGGTATTCCTTTATCATTTCGTCAAAAAAGAAGAGTTCCTCTAATTCTATGAATCTTTCTAGAATAAACTTTTCGTGCCTATCATTAAAAAAGGTTTCGGATTTACTGGTATTCCACCAATTAATCATCCAAGATTCCAGACTTTTATTAAATGAAAAGGAGATTAACCAGGGCAAAAAGACTATAGATATAAGATATAGAAACGGAGAGAATGCTTTTTTTTCATTGTTTTGTCTGTGAATTTTTAATGAACCCATCTCATTCGTCGACTTTATCCGATTTAATATTTCGATCAATTATAAGTTCTATTACAAGGCTTCAAATCTCTGAACCCATTCCGCGTTTTTTATTTGTCAGTCATTGGTTAGTCCTTAAATTTAGAAAGAATACAGAAATAGCCGAAGAAGAAGAAAGAGTACACGAATGAAGAAAAATAATATTGTTTCCAAATATCCCAATTGCTTAAAAATTCAAAGCAATTCTCTTTTTTCGATGAATGCTCAAAAGAGTCACTTCAAATCAAATTGGGCTTTCGAGATAAAAGAATACCTTTCTACCAAAAAAAATAGCAAATATTTTGAAAAAAAAAATCGGTCAACTACCCATAGCCGCAGGAGTAATTAAGAGAAATTTATGAAGAATGGTGTGATAATCAAAAGTAAGTGGAAAAAGCAAAATAAGATGGAAGGGTTATAATTTTAAGTCTTCCAATCCTTTGCTTATTAAGGAATAAAAAAGATAAAAAAGAGGAGTCGATTGACAAAAATAAAGTAGAGATAATATACAAGATATGATCGATCCATATCTAACGTATCAATTTAAAAAAATTTCTTTATTCTATCTATTATTCTGAAATGTTTTGTTTTGATCTCTGAGATCAGTCTAGTATTTAAATTTGTTAGTTATTTTTTTTTTACTGAATTTAATGACTTTACATACGCATAAAAGAAAGGGTTGGTTTGCGGACAAAAAAAGCTTTTTTTTTATAAATGTTCTGTATAGATATAATTAATATCCATCTTCTTTGGTTCATCAGCATTGTGACGAAATGCCCGTTAACTTTAACTTATACTCTAAAAAAAAGAAAAAAAGAGGGAGACTCTTGGATTTTTCATTCTTGCTAAAAAAAGGGTCATTCTTTAGTTCATTTCAAAATACTTCAATTGGTACACGCAAAAAATAGGCCAATTCCGCTGCTTTTTGCTCAATTTCTCGTGGAGTCAAATTCTCATCAGTACGAGTCAAAGGAATGACCCCCTGTCCTTTGATTTCCAGATAAAGGGCATGCCGAGTATAAATACCCTCTTTAACTTCTATTCGGATAGACTGAACATCTTTCATAAGGAATCGGAGTAAGATGCGACGATTTTTTCCGGGAAAGCCCCAACGAAAAATACATACTATTCCCTCGTTTCTATCAAATCGATCATACCCACTACCCACATTCCACAAAATTGTGCACCACAAATAAGAACTAATAAATAAACCGGCGATCCCATAGAAAGACATCACGATTCCTTGTGGAAAAAAAATTATTTGCTGAGACGGAAATAAAGATATCAAATTTCTGTCAAGATAACTGGAAATCCCAACCAATAAAAATCCCAATGAACCTAAAAAAAGTATAAAGGCCCAGCAGAAATTACTTGTTTTTCGAGACCCCGCTATAAGTTCTATCCATATACATTCTGATCGCCAATTCATACTAGATCCAGTTGCATTTTATTGGAAGTGGGAGACTGGCCAAAACGAATTTGACTGTACTTTTTTTTTGTTTCCGAAGTCATTTTCATCAACTCGCGCTATTCTGATGTGAATCGTTAGGAAAAATTCATCCAATTTCGTAAATCTAAAAAACTAGAAAACCCCTCAGATGATTCCCTATCTCCACACATATGGATATATTGGCTTTATAGTTAGTTTAAGTATCCGATCGTAATTTATTTTCAAATCGACCATTTACTCATATATCATCTTTATGCCTATAGAAATTACGAATCCTTTTCTTTCTGTTTGAAGGAAGCTGTATGGTATACCCTATTATACTAAATAGATATCTGTGTTATGATCCAAGTCTAAGTCTTGAAAAAAAAAAATAGATGAAATTTCCCCCCATCGGATCTAAAAAATCTTGTTTTTTTGAACATAAAGAAATAGAGAAGCCATTGCAATTGCCGGAAATACTAACCCCACTAAAGGCACAAAAATAGAGGGGAAATTGTTGAGAATTGTCATAGAAATGGGCACCTCGATTTAATATTTGTACCTATTTTTTATTCTTATATTGAATTTTGAATTGTTATTAAATTAACTGTTATTAAATTATTAAATTGTTATATTAATATTTTTACCTATTCATATATAATATTGTTCATATATAATATTGTTTTGTTATGTTAGAAAGATATCTTATAATCATTATAATTATACTAAGTATATGGAAATAACTATATATAATAAAGTATAAGTAGTGTAAAACTAACTAAATAGACTTATTTATTTTTCTACATGAAATATATGTGTTTCTACATAAAATATTTGTGGGATAAGCTTTGTTATTCTTTTATCTTTTTCTTGTCTTATAATTATAAATAATTAATAATTTTCATTTTCTAATTTAACTTTATTTAAATTTAATAATAATAATAAAAAAAAGAGTATTCTTGCGCGACAGTCTATATATAGAAATATGCGAGATATAGAAATATGCGAGATATAGAAATAGACAAGACTCTATATTTTGCATATTTCTATATATAGGGATAGGTAAGAAAAGAAAATGAAATTCGTTTTCTTTTTTATTTACCTTGCCCAATTTAAGAACAATTTCGTGTAAGAAAGAATTTTTGTTCTTTTACCTTTTCTTTTACCTTGTTGATAGAGATTAGCAATAATCAGGAATCAAAATTAGGAGTAATCATAAATATCGCTAAAAAAAAATCATCTACATGTCCTTCTATTCTAAATTGACTCTTATGTTATGTCACAAAAAAAACGATTCTTCCGATTTTTCCTTGAATTCCAATAAATAAATACTTGTTTGCCCGAAATAAAGAAATAAAAAGAAAGAAAATAATTTAAATAATTTAATTAAGTTAAAGATCTACTTGATTTATGATTCAATTTAGGATTCAAAGGAAAGAAAGCGTGGAGCTGAAATAACTCATTCAGAACGCCCTTTAAAAGATTACGTGGTACGATTGAATCGAATAAACCCTTATGGAATAAAAATTCAGCTGCTTGTGAACCTTCAGGTACTGTCTTATTCAATGTTTGTTCAATTACTCTTTTACCTGCAAATGCAATGTGTGCGTTGGGTTCAGCAATAATGATATCCCCTAACATACCAAAACTCGCCGTCACGCCCCCAGTCGTAGGCGATGTAAGGATTGAGATATAAAATAACTTTTTATTCGATTGATAATCATATAAAGCGGAAGATATTTTAGCCATTTGCATCAAGCTCAAACTCCCTTCTTGCATACGCGCTCCCCCGGAAGCACACACTAGAATAAGAGGTAAAAACTTATTGGCAGCATACTCGATCAAACGGGTGATTTTCTCGCCTACTACGGATCCCATACTACCCCCCATAAACTGAAAATCCATAACCCCAATTGCTACGGGAATGCCATTTAGTTGACCTATACCTGTTTGAATGGCTTCGGTTAATCCTGTCTTTCTTTGATAAGAATCAATACGACCTTTATAAGGTTCGCCCTCCGAATGAAATTCGATGGGATCCCGAGATACCATGTCTTCATCCATAGGATCCCAAGTACCTGGATCAATCAAAAGTTCAATTCTATCTGAACTGCTCATTTTCAAATGATATCCACATTGTTCACAAATATTCATTCTTGATTTCAAAATTTTCTTATAATTTAATCCATAACAAATTTCGCATTGAACCCACAAATGTCTGTATTTTTGAGTTACATCAAGATCATGAGAATTTTCCCTTCTAATAAAATCCCTAATCTTCGTGCTAGTTCTTAGACTGGACCTTGCGTTTTCACTATTGTTTCCACTTTCACCAAAAATGGAACTATAAACGTAACCTTCGATGGAATTGTCACTTCCACTTAAAATATAACTATCAATGCAGATTTGAGAATGAAGGTGACTATCAATACAACTAGTGATGTAATTATTCCACCTAAATTTAGTATCATAATCATAGTGGGAGTCGTCCCTACTAGACCTATTATTCAAATAACTAGTATTCAAATAACTAGACTTCCAATAATTAGAAAAAGAACTTTCTAGTTCACTCATAAAAGAATGATCGTTGTCAATCTCAAAAATTAGATTTTCCATATCAAAATATATGGTATAACTACCCCTATTACTATCCCGAACTAACAAAGTGTCATCAGCACTGCAATTCCGAATACCCCTGCCCCCGGCTAAACGATCAACACTGCTGTAACTAGAACTCTCACTATTCCCCCAATCATCTGGATTTTTATCTGTATCATTTAGAATTTTGTCTTCACTTACACTGATATTTTCAATAGGACCAAAACTATCGATTGATTTACTTAGCATACACCTGTATTTTAACTCCACATTGGATAACATCGAATTGAACCACCATTTTTCCATAGAGCTTTCTCACCACTATGTACATCAAAATAAATAGATGAATAGTCATTCGATGAAAAATCATTTGAATATTTCATTTCCTCTCAAAATAAGCATAGAAATCCAATCATTAGAGTTATTTATTAACTAATAATGAGTAGGTACTGAGTGGTAAAAAGAATTTGCTTTTGCTTTTTGTTTGTAATAACCCGGAGTATTACTTCACTATATATGATTATGATAGAACTCTCTAAAGTGAATAAAAATCGACTATTAAAGTGAATAAAAACTATCAATAAAAATGAAAAAAAAAAAATAATAATAATAAATAAATAAAATAAAACTAATTTGTCATGTTACGTCAAATTCACATTGAGAAAAGAAAAATTTCTTTTCTCCTAGGAATAGGAAGAAGAACATTTTTTTTTGGAAA